TACTGAGCGGCTTGAGCGAACCAAGCCTCCGCCATTTCAGAATCTCCTTGTTGAATGGCCTGTTCTCCACGGTCGGAATAGGCGGGTCAATTCCCTCCCTGAGAACCGTACTTGAGAGTTTCCTACCTCATACGGCTCGACAACCAACTCTTTTGTTTCGGTGTACCAGTTTTTTAACTTTAACCTACTTTGAACTTTATATCTAATTGAATGTCTAATTTAATGAGATTTCTTATAGATATTTTGTTTTTCTTGGATTAAACAAAAGAGAGTAATTACATGAGTTTCAAACTTTCATTTTGATTTAATTAATATATTAATTAATATAATAAGTTTTATCTTTTCTCCTACCTTCAGAAAAAAAAAGGCATGTCCACTGTTATTAGATATTAAAATTTTCTGAAAGGTAACTATCCCGCTTTCATATAAAAATTTATATAGAATCTTTGAAAAAGACTTTTTCATACTTCATAAAAAAGAAAAAGACTTACTGTCTTTAGGATCTGATGCTACACCGCTGCTCACTACCTTAGGGGATCTACTCTATTACATAAGTGGATTCCTAAGATTTATCTCATATTATGATATAAATAAACAGCTCTTGTTGTATCGGTCCAAAACCTTTCCAATTGATCTTTACGGTGCTTCCTCTATCAATTCAATCTTTTTTTATCCATAGAAAGAAAGTATTTAGGCATATCTAGTCTTCACTTCATATTTCGATCAATGAAGTTTATTTATTTGCTACAGCTGATAAACAAATCGTTTTGGACGATGCTTATGTAGAAAGCCCTTTTTTTGTGTTTCTAGTATTTCATTGACTAGCTTGTTCGTTCTTTTTTTCTATAGTGGAGATAGTCGCACGTAATGACAGATCACAGCCATATTATTAAAAGCTTGTGGTAAAAAGGGGTTTCGTTCTAATGCCCGAAAATAATATTCTAAAGCTTTGGTATGTTCCCCATTACTTGTGTGGATCAGGCCTATATTATAGAGTATATAACTTCGATCATAGGGGTCAATTTCTAGTCGCATAGCTTCATAATAATTCTGTAATGCTTCCGCATAATTTCCTTCAGATTGAGCCGACATCCGTTACGGTCGTCATTCGCTTTAACGAATTCTCCGTTTCAGAACCGTATGTGAGATTTTCATCTCATACGGCTCCTCCTTTAGGTGCATAATGAAAATAATATATGTAAAAATGTGATGTCATTATGAACTAAGCGGGGCTAATGTTTTTACAAGAAATCCCTAGCCAACCTTCTTGCAAAAGATCTTTTCTTACTACCAAGTGGGTTCATGCTAGATAAAAATAAAAAAGGAAACTCTAAAAATTTCTTTGTTCTCAACGCCCCTAAATTTCCAGGAATTAGTCACTTCAACAGTCTTCAATGGTTATACGGGTATCCAAAGTACGAACGAGATGGATGTTTATTGTTCCAACCATTTTAATTAGTCCCAATCCCAAATAAGAAGAAGAAAGAAAGGGAATCATTTTGAAGAAAGTTTTCGTGTTGTTGATTTCTCGGCGTAGTGCTTCTTCCCCTATGCCTCCTATTCGTATATTGTATTAGTGTAGTAGGATTGATCTGTAATACGGGAACCATAGGTAAAAACCTTTTGCTCAATACTATAATTCACAATTGAAGCATCTAAGGCTGCATTAATCGTGGATACATGACAGAAGGGATTGTTTTTTTTATTATAAACTTCACCTTCAAAAGCGTAGATTTTTTTTCAATACTCGTTTTTCTTTCTATTCCAAATCGGCGAGAAAAAAAAAATAATGATAATCAAATCGCACCATCTCTGTAATAAGTAAATGCCTCTTTTTCTCCGGAAGTTGTCGGAATGACTCGTAATAAGATATCGGCTACAATTGTAAAGGTTTTATCAATAAAATTTCCATTTATACGCGATCTTGGCATAGGTAGTAATCCATTCTCTAACTCTTTTTATTTCCTTTACCTTTTCTTTTGTGATAAAATTTTCTCACAAACAAAGGAATTGTATAGTACGAACTAACATAAAAGCGGACTCATTAAAAAAAACCTTCTATCTACTTCCAATTTTTCCGGTCAAAAAAGGTATCTATTAACCATAATCTAAAAAACGATGAATAACTCGCTATTCACCCAGATACTCAGTCATAATCCTGATGTTGGAGAGATGGCCGAGTGGTTGAAGGCGTAACATTGGAACTGTTATGTAGACTTTTGTTTACCGAGGGTTCGAATCCCTCTCTTTCCGTACTTTCAACTAATTCACCAATCTTACGTGATTGACCACAATGTATCAAATCCAATAAAAAAGAATAGATATAAAATCTACCTTGTTTTGATTTTGAAATAGATTCTCTATTCCTAATTTCTTTCATATGGAAAATGCTGGGAAGAGCAAACAAGGGATCCAAATCTCCCTACCAATCTATGATACATGAATAGGAAAAAGATTCCTCGACAAAATCCCTTATCTTGTGCCTTTTTATTTTTAATGG